CCACTCGGTTTCAGACTTGGTACAACCCAAAGTCATCATTCTGTTTGGTTTGCACACCCAAAGAATTATTCCCTAGGTCTGCAAGAAGATCAAAAAATACGACATTGTATCAAAAATTATATACAAAAAAATATGAGAATATCCTATGGTGTCGAGGGAATTGCACGCATAGAAATTCGAAAAAGAATTGATCTGATTCAAGTCATAATCTATATGGGATTCCCTAAGTTATTACTAGACGGTGGAATCCGAAGAGTTGAAGAATTGCAGAGGAATATACAAAAAGAACTGAACTGTTTGAACCAAAAACTCAACATTACTGTGACAAGAATTCCAAGCCCTTATGGACAACCTAATATTCTTGGAGAATTTATAGCGGGGCAATTAAAGAATCGAGTTTCGTTTCGAAAAGCAATGAAAAAAGCAATAGAATTAACTGAACAGGCGGATACAAAAGGAATTCAAGTCCAAATTGCAGGACGCCTCGATGGAAAAGAAATAGCACGTGTCGAATGGATCAGAGAAGGTAGGGTTCCTCTACAAACCATTCGGGCTAAAATTGATTATTGTTTCTATACAGTCCGAACGATCTATGGGGTATTAGGCATAAAAATTTGGATATTTCTAGAGGATTAATAAGAATACGTTACTTGTCTTTCTTCTTTATGCGATATCCATTGCAAAAAAAATAAAAAACAACAAACTCTTTGCTTTCATTCTTTTTTTTATTTCTGAATTTTTTTTTTTAATGACAATTCTTAATTTCTATAGGATTGCATAAAAAAATGATTAATGATTTTATAGAATTGCTATGCTTAGTGTGTGACTCGTTAGTTTTTTTGAGAAGATAGGATTAAAAAAAGGAACCGACCTTTACTATGAACTCATTACTATAGAACTAATAACCAACTCATCGCTTTGCATTATCTGGATACCAAAAAGCAGTCAAAATATGATATATTGATCATATACGTGTAGCAACTGCAAGATTTCTTGTATTGCATAGAAAAGAAAACCAATCGAATTGTGATAGAAAATAAAGTATACAGATAAAAGGAAGGTTGATAGAAAGCTAGAAAAAAAAATTGAATGATATATAATTCCAATATGTATGTAAGGTTTATGAGTCCTCTCAGAAAAACACAAATCAAATAAGGCAATGTAATAAAGCATCAATACGGATTGATCTAGTTATGGGCGAATCAGTTCGTTCATATAAAAATAAAAAATAATCAAGAGCCTCGAGCCAATAAAGACTGAGAAGATTGACTCAAGAAAAAATCTTCTGCGGGGGCTCCGTTGTAGAATTCAAACCTAACCATAAATTGAGAAGCAATGGGAACGAAAGAACCCACGAATACGGGGGATTCCATTGAAAAACGAATCTTAATAATTCATTGGGTGGGATGGCGAAACGAACCAGGAACCAATTCATTTATTCCCAAAAGGCATGAACGAATCCTACAGCTGAAATAGATTTGAAAAAGTCAATATTCGCCCGCGAAGTTTTTTAGTAGATTACTGCTATTCAATCTCATTCGATTCTTTTCTTTTTAATTTTGAATAAAAAATCAAAGCAAAAAGAAATAACAAAAACACATTCTTCATAAATCAAATTGATTTAAATGTTTCTAAATCCAAACAAGATATCAAAATTTCGAATTTAGAATAGATTAATTGAAATCTTAAAAAATCCAGGATTCAGTATATTTTACGAAAATTAGAAAATTGGAATCGTTTCGCTCGCGAGGAGCCGGATGAGGAGAAACTCTCATGTCCGTTTCTGTAGTAGAGATGGTATTGAGAAAGAACCATCCACTATAACCCCAAAAGAACCCGATTTCGTAAACAACATAGAGGAAGAATGAAAGGGATATCTTCTCGAGGAAGCCGTATTTCTTTCGGTAAATATGCTCTTCAGGCACTTGAGCCCGCTTGGATTACATCTAGACAAATAGAAGCAGGTCGGCGGGCAATGACCCGAAATGTGCGCCGTGGTGGAAAAATCTGGGTATGTATATTTCCGGACAAACCTGTTACGTTAAGACCTACGGAAACACGTATGGGTTCAGGGAAGGGATCCCCCGAATATTGGGTAGCTGTCGTTAAACCAGGTAGAATACTTTATGAAATGGGTGAAGTTGGAGAAAATATAGCCAGAAAGGCTATTTCAATAGCGGCGTCCAAAATGCCTATACGAACTCAATTTATTATGTCAGGTTAGACAGGTAGACCGACGGAAAAAAGTCTTAGATATAAAAAAACAATTGTGGGTTTCTTTTATTTTGAATTTGAACAAGAATATTTCTTTTTTTTTACTTCGACTTTCTCTTTGCATTGAAAGAACAGATTCAAAACAAAAATGATATGATTCAAGCTCAAACCCATTTGAATGTCGCGGATAACAGCGGGGCTCGAAAATTGATGTGTATTCGAATCATAGGAGCTAGTAATCGCCAATATGCTCATATTGGCGACATTATTGTCGCTGTGATTACGGATGCATTACCAAACCCATCTCTAGAAAGATCAGAAGTGATCAGAGCTGTAATTGTTCGTACTTGTAAAGAACTTAAACGCAACAACGGCATGATAATACGATATGATGACAATGCAGCAGTTGTTATTGATCAAGAAGGAAATCCAAAAGGAACTCGAGTTTTCGGCGCGATTGCCCGAGAATTGAGACAGTTAAATTTCACTAAAATAATTTCATTATCACCTGAAGTATTATAGTATCACATCCGACTTAATAGGGTAGAGTCCTACTCGTCTACTTAGTTATTGAATGAAATAGATAACTTAAATTTAGTGAATCAAATTTTATCTGACGCGTATCTCTTTATTTATTTCAAATATTTGACAATTCAATAAAATAATTTGAAGTATTTTATTGTTTATATTATTTTATAATATAATATTAAACATTTTTAAACATTCTTATTGTTATTGAGTTATTGAATATTTTTTTTATTACATAAAAAGTAAAAAAAGCATGTTGATTAGATCAAAAACGTGGAGGCAACAAAAATTTAAATTTCTCATGGGTAAAGACACTATTGCTGACGTAATAACCTCTATACGAAATGCTGACATGAATAGAAAAGGGATGGTTCAAATAGAATCTACTAACATCACGGAAAACGTTGTAAAAATGCTTTTACGAGAGGGGTTTCTTGAAAACGTGAGAAAACATCAGGAAAACAACAAATATTTTTTGGTTGTAACCCTACGACATAGAAGGAATAGAAAAGGAATGTATCCAACTATTTTAAATTTAAAACGGATCAGTAGGCCTGGTCTACGAATCTATTCTAACTATCAACGAATTCCTAGAATTTTAGGCGGGATGGGAATTGTAATTCTTTCTACTTCTCAAGGGATAATGACAGACCGAGAGGCTCGACTGGAAGGAATTGGGGGAGAAATTTTGTGTTATATATGGTAATCCTTCTTATATCTGAATTGTCGCAAAAATAGAATTGACTATTTGTCAAAAGAAAAAAAGACGTGTTAATTACTCTTACCATTATTTGATATTTCGAGAGGTTTTAACTAAAACGAAAAGAACAAAAAATGGATTCCTAATTCATAATAACAAGGATTCGAATGATTAGGTGCTTTTTTTTTAACCATCAGCATTTCATTTCTTTGATGAGAATACAATTCGAGGTTGGGGTTTCAAATTTCAAGAAATTGATTTTCTTCCAATAAGTATACTCAGAATTCAGTTTAGGAATGACAACTATGAAAATAAGAGCTTCCGTTCGTAAAATTTGTGATAAATGTCGATTGATCCGTAGGAGAGGACGAATTATAGTAATTTGTTCCAATCCGAGACATAAACAAAGACAAGGATAATCTTTTGAAAATGGACTCTATAACATAAAGTAACCAATACAAAAATAGGATCTGTTTTGACATGAAATGGATATATCCATATACCTCGAATTTCTCGTTATAAGATGATAAAGTAAAGTATGGCAAAATCTATACGAAGAACTGGTTCACGGAGAAATGCCCGGATTGGGTCACGTAAGAATATACGCCGAATACCAAAGGGCGTTATTCATGTTCAAGCAAGTTTCAACAATACCATTGTGACTATTACAGATGTCCGAGGTCGGGTAATCTCTTGGGCCTCCGCCGGTACTTGTGGATTCAAAGGTACAAGAAGAGGGACTCCATTTGCTGCTCAAACCGCAGCAGGAAAGGCTATTCGTACAGTCATAGATCAAGGTATGCAACGAGCAGAAGTGATGATCAAAGGTCCCGGTCTCGGTAGGGATGCAGCATTACGAGCTATTCGAAGAAGTGGTATACCATTAAGTTTCGTACGTGATGTAACCCCTATGCCCCATAATGGATGTAGGCCCCCTAAGAAAAGACGTGTATAGAAATAAAAATGAAATAGATTTCAAGAGAAATAAACAATTCAATGATCTGATCAAATAATATTAATATGGTTCGAGAGAAAGTAAGAGTATCTACTCGGACACTACGGTGGAAGTGTGTTGAATCAAGAGCAGATAGTAAGCGTCTTTATTATGGACGCTTTATTCTGTCTCCACTTCAGAAAGGACAAGCCGATACAATAGGCATTGCAATACGAAGAGCTTTGCTGGGGGAAATAGAAGGAACATGCATCACCCGAGCAAAATTTGAAAAAATACCACATGAATATTCTACGATAGTGGGTATTCAAGAATCAGTACATGAGATTTTAATGAATTTGAAAGAAATTGTATTGCGAAGTAATCTGTATGGAACTAGCAACGCGTCCATTTGTTTCCAGGGCCCTGGATGTGTAACTGCTCAAGATATTATCTTACCAACTTCGGTGGAAATCATTGATAACACACAGCATATAGCTACACTAACAGAACCAATTCATTTTTGTATTGGATTACAAATCCAGAGAAATCGAGGATATCATATAAAAACACCCAAAAACTTTCACGAAGAAAGTCATCCTATCGATGCTGTATTCATGCCTGTTC